AGTTTAGGTGCTTTATCTGTTTTTGGCTTTATTGCTTGTTGCTTTGTCTGGTTTAATAATACCGCTTATCCGAGTGAATTTTACGGGCCCACTGGTCCAGAAGCTTCTCAAGCTCAAGCATTTACTTTTCTAGTTAGAGACCAACGTCTTGGGGCTAATGTAGGATCCGCTCAGGGACCTACCGGTTTAGGTAAATATTTAATGCGTTCCCCGACCGGCGAAGTAATTTTTGGGGGAGAAACTATGCGTTTTTGGGATCTACGTGCTCCCTGGTTAGAACCTCTAAGAGGTCCCAATGGTTTGGACTTGAGTAGACTTAAAAAAGACATACAGCCTTGGCAAGAACGTCGTTCCGCGGAATATATGACTCATGCTCCTTTAGGTTCCTTAAATTCCGTGGGTGGCGTAGCTACCGAGATCAATGCAGTCAATTATGTCTCTCCTAGAAGTTGGTTAGCGACTTCTCATTTTGTTCTAGGATTCTTCCTATTCGTAGGTCATTTATGGCACGCGGGAAGAGCTCGCGCAGCTGCCGCAGGATTTGAAAAAGGAATTGATCGCGATTTGGAACCTGTTCTTTTCATGACTCCTCTTAATTGAGATATAAGATCTAATACTTAAAGTAGTAATCACGTTGATTTTACCCTACATATAGGGTTGAGTCGATCGGGTCAAATTAAAAAAGAACAGTATTTTACTTCTCGTTTTAATGCATTTCTATCTAATTATATCGAAATTCTGAATCTTGTTTTTTGGGCTCGGCTAAGTGGTAGTATCGCCGAGCCCGAAAAAACCGAACCAACCCAAACCAATAAAAGAAAAAGAATACTTTCGTCGAACAAAAACAAAAGGAGAGAGAGGGATTCGAACCCTCGATAGTTCTTGTTGTGAACTATACCGGTTTTCAAGACCGGGGCTATCAACCACTCAGCCATCTCTCCAACCAAAAAGCCAATTTCTATTTTATCTTTATTCTACTGAATAGAACATAACTATATGAATTAATATAGTTAGTATCGATCGATGATTGATGGCATAGATATCCAGTGTGAATCAATTGGTCACTTTTTATTTTTCTAAATATTATAGAAGATGCATGATCCAGCATGTCTTTTTCTGAAATAAAAACAAATCTTCGATCCATGCCTAAAAAGAAAGGGGTAGGTAATACGTCATAGAAAATCAATAGATTCATCATAAAACCCAAAATATGTTTTTTTATTACAATTTTTTTTGATAACGGAATCGAGGAGTTCGGGATCAAATGGTATAGTTTTCTTTTGTTGGTAAATTGGAGGATTAGAAACATGACTATAGCTTTCCAATTGGCTGTTTTTGCATTAATTGCTACTTCATCAATCTTATTGATTAGTGTACCGGTTGTATTTGCTTCTCCAGATGGTTGGTCGAGTAACAAAAATGTTGTATTTTCCGGTACCTCATTATGGATTGTATTAGTTTTTCTAGTGGGTATTCTTAATTCTATCATCTCTTGAAACTATTTCTTATAGATCGAAAAATGAACTGAAATGACCCCTCCCCACGAATTCTTTCGAATTGTGAGGCACATTAAAAAATGGAATCTATAAGCCCCCAAATTTAAATAAAGAAAACGAAGACATTATAGGGAGGGAGGGGTCAAACTTTTTTTCTATTAGAAAAATCTTCTATACTTAATATTTATATGATCCTATATTTATATATATTTATATATATAGGGTGTATATTGTAAAACTTAAAAACAAATGAAAAAAAAAAATAGGGATCGAATTCAACTTCCAAAATCTATCAATTTAATATAAAAAAATATATAGATATAGAAATAAAAAAATAGTAATAGAAAAATGAATTGGAATATTCAATAGGGGTAATATATTCAGATTTTTTTATTTTAGAAATCTATTAGATTTCGAATAGATTCGAAATCCTCTATAAATATTCTCAAATTGAATACTATTCAATTTATACGACTACTTTCTACGATTAGATTAATCCTTTTATTTTATAAGTATTAATATAGAAGTATTAATAGAATAGGGAGATCTCATATATATTCTATATAAATTTATAGAAAAAAGTACATCTATAAGGATATATAATATATATATATATTTGATTTTCGATTTTTCGACTTTCTTTCAAATTACGCCTAACAGAGTATCAAACCTAGCTCTGCACAAATAAGATTGATATATTACGTATCAAATACGATTCAAAAATGCGGATATAGTCGAATGGTAAAATTTCTCTTTGCCAAGGAGAAGACGCGGGTTCGATTCCCGCTATCCGCCCCTGCCCTTATTAATTACTTTATTTTTAATTACTTTATTTTACTTATTACTTTATTAAATCGATTATTAATAAGTAATAAAATATTAATAATTAATAAAAATTGTTAGAGTTGACTGTGATAGTATCTCCTCGCTCTTTTCTTGAATTCCTGCTTTTATCAAAAACTGTTGCGGAGACGGGATTTGAACCCGTGACCTCAAGGTTATGA